CGAAATAAACAACAATACTATTTCTACGGAAAATACCATTTATAGGTATTTCAGTTGAGATAGCGGAGTGGGGCATTAGTTCTTTTTCTCGTTCTTGAATCGATCGGAAGGGGATAATGAATCTATTTCTTCGCCTCTTTGCCAATAAATCAGAATTTTCGTGGAGAATAGCGGGATACATAAGATTACAATGACCAGTACATATGATTCGCTTAAGTCTTGAATAATCAGGAATGCCCCTTTCCTTTTTATCCGAAAGATCTGAACTAAAGAATTTGTGTTTAACTTGATCATTTGAAGGGCTAGAAATGTATCTTCTTTCGACAGAAAGAGAATGAACGTTCATTTGATCTTGATCCTTGTGTAGCCAAAAAGGGACTATACTGAATCGGCGCGAACCTCCTGATAATATCCATAAATGGCTTGTTTTTGGTAAGAGATGGATATTACTATATATAAATTCAGGTGCATGGTACACATCGGTACTCCAGTGCATTTCTCCTTCTGAATCGGAATAAATATGTTTTCGAACCCTCTCTTTCAAATTCAAAGTGTATGTTCCCGCGCGAATTTCGGCAATCACTTGTTCTGATTCTACGTATTGATCATTTTGAACTAAAAGAAAACTTTTTGGTGGAATAATCACCTTATGTAGAATATCTTGACTATCAATAGTTACATACAAGTCTCTATAACATAGAAAAGCAGGATGCCCGTGGCGTGTACGTGTGGGATGAACCAAATCTTCATTAAATTGAATTTTTCCATTAGAGGGGGCTCGTACTTGTTCCGCAGTACCCCCTGTAAATACTCCACCGGTATGAAAGGTTCTTAATGTTAGTTGAGTACCCGGTTCCCCAATGGATTGACCCGCAATAATACCTACAGCTTCTCCCAACTCTACCAGGTCGCCATGAGTAGGACTCCGACCATAACAAAATCGACAGATCCAAGACGTACTCCTACAAGTAAAAGGAGTTCGAATAGATATTGGTTTTGCTCGAAAGGCTGTGAATCGATTGACAAGTCCAATCCCAATATCTTGATTTCGAATGGCAATGCATCGTAGACCCATATATATATTGTCTGCTAATACTCGACCCATTAATGTTTGGATAAAAATTCTTTCCGGCATGATACCATTTTGAGGACTCACAGAGATTCCTCGGGTGGTGCCACAATCTGTTCTACGTACAACAATGTGTTGAACTACTTCAACAAGTCTGCGCGTAAGATATCCAGCATCTGATGTTCGTACAGCAGTATCCACAACCCCTTTTCGGGCTCCATAGCAAGAAATGATATATTCTGTTAAAGAAAGTCCTTCGCGTAAATTGCTTTGAATGGGCAAATCGATCATTTGTCCTTGTGGATCTGACATTAATCCTCTCATACCTACTAATTGGTGTACTTGAGATGCATTTCCCCTAGCTCCCGAAAAAGACATTACATGTACTGGATTAAAGGGTTCCGTCATCCTAAAGTTAGGATTCATCTCTTGTCGCAAATATTCACTTGTAGCATACCATATCTCAATAGATTGACGTAATTTTTCTACCGCGTGCACATTTCCATAATGATAGTGTTTTTCCAAAATCAAACTTTGTTGTTCAGCATCTTGAACTAGCCATCCCTTAGAAGGTATTGTTAAAAGATCATCAATTCCTAATGAAATGGATGTAGCCGTGGCTTGCTGGAAACCCAGAGTCTTTACTTGATCCAAGATGTGGGATGTATATGCCATTCCAAAGTGATCTATTAATCTGCTAATAAGACGTTTAATGGCAGTTCCATCTATCGCTTTATTGTGAAAGACAAAATTGACCCGTTCAACCATAAGCACCTCTCTATTCCGATTAGTAGGATTCGACAATGGATTTGAGTTAATGATTGGAAAACTTCCTTTTCTCGATCTTGATTTGCATAGAAATTCAGGAACTATGGTCCTAATTGAACCGAAGAGATGTGAATTCACCCCGGTACATAGAATTACTTCGCTTTAATCCTTAGTATTAGATTACATCTGAGTAGGCTTGGCAAAACCCTTGTATAGCTTCTTCGATTTCTCGATAAAGAGAAATATGACCAACAGTGGTTCGAATGTATATACAAAGAAGTTCTTTGTATATACTTCTTACTATTAGATATTGTCCATAAATTTCATGATAGGTACCCAAGGATTCATAGTGAACTTCAATGGGAGCTTCCCTTGAAGCAATAGCACGTTGATCTAATTGCCACCGGAGCCACAAAGGACTATCTAAATGGATTCTTTTCTGCCAATAAGCTCCAATTGCATCATAGGAATTACAAAAAAAGGGTTCTTTCGTATACTGATCATTATTATCATCAATTCTTTCATTCTTCGAATTTTTGCGATTACATGGATTATACCTATTTGCATAAATACCTCGGCGATTCCCACTTGTTAATACATATAACCCCATAAGCATATCCTGAGTTGGTACGGAAATGGGATCGCCAATAGCAGGCGACAAGA